TCTCAATGGTCATACAAATTGATCTCAGATTTAGAAGAATTGAACCAAGAAGATGCGGAAGACTCAGACTCGACGGAGTATCTTGGGATTCGTTCAAGAAAAGCCAAACGTGTAGTAATTTATACTGATAATGATCAGAATACGGATTCTGTTACTAGTACTAATAATACTAGTAATACTAGTACTAGTGATCAAACAGAAGAAGTGGCCTTGATACGTTACTCACAACAATCGGATTTTCGCCGGGATCTAATCAAAGGGTCCATGCGCGCTCAAAGACGCAAAACTGTTATTTGGGAAATGTTCCAAGCAAATGCTCATTCCCCGCTTTTTTTGGATCGAATAGACAAAATATTTTTCTTTTCTTATTTGGATATTTCTGAAATCAAAAATATCATTTTTAGGAATTGGATTGGTAGAGAATCGGAATTGAAAATTTCCGATCTTGAGCTTGAGAAGGAAGAGACAAAAGAAAAGGAGAAAGATGAAGAAAATGAACGAATAGCAATATCAGAAACTTGGGATAGCATTCTATTTGCTCAAGCAATAAGGGGTTTGATGTTAATAACCCAATCTTTTCTTAGAAAATACATTGTATTACCTTTTTTGATAATAGTTAAAAATGTTGTCCGTATGTTATTATTACAATTACCTGAGTGGGTCGAGGATTTTAAGGAATGGAATAGAGAAATACACGTTAAATGTACCTATAATGGTGTTCAATTATCCCAAACAGAATTCCCCAAAGATTGGTTAACAGATGGGATTCAGATAAAGATTCTATTTCCTTTTTGTCTAAAACCTTGGCGAAGATCTAAGGTACGATCTACTCATAGAGATTCAACGAAAAAAAAAATAAAAAAACGGATACAAAGGATAAATACAAAAATATATAAGATGAAACTCGCCCCCCCCCTATATATCTGAACCCCTCTCCCATAAAGAAACTGGTAATTCCAACTCCATTTGTAATTCCATCAATTATACGCCTATCAAAAAACCGAGTTAGTTCGGCTAATCCTCTTATACCCATTGTTAAGAACTTAGTATAAAAAATATCTATGTAACCACGATTATATGACCAATTGTATACCACATTTTTTATTTGATCTAATAAAATTCTTTTAGGACCCCCTTTTACAAATAAATTGATTAAATCCAAATTCTGGAAAGAGGAATAAATAGACCCATAAAAAATAGATGCTATAAATAGTCCGAAAAGGGCTATACTTACTGAAAAAATTGCATTTGTAAAAAACTCATACCAATCCACAGAATAATTCGAATTTCGACGAAAAACGGTTGTGAATGGAGTTAACCACTTTGATAATATATCAAAATCTACTACTCCTTGATCCAAATTTATTCCTATTAATCCAATGAACAAAGTGAATAGTACCAATATAAGAAGAGGAAATAACATAGTATTGTCCGATTCATGAGGATATGTGTAAGTATATTTATTTCCAAAACGGGCGCTAAAGTATCGCATTGTATTTCTTAAATCATCATAAATAAGATATGTATTTTTTGAAAAAAAGAAGACTTCATTATTTATTGGTGATAAATTTCTATTGACTGCTTTGGGTACTTTTTTTCCCCATAGAGATATGGAATGGAGCGAACTCTTTATAGTAGTACTATAATCTTGAAAATGAACACGCAAATGCCCATCAAAGGTAAGTAAATACACCCGAAACATATAAAATGCGGTTAATCCCGCTGTGAAACAAGCAATTATTGCAAAAATTGGTGAATACAACCAACTATCATTAAGAATTTCATCCTTAGACCAAAAACAAGCAAGGGGTGGAATACCGCAAAGAGAAAGTGTACCTAATAAGAAGGTAGTTCTTGTAATTGGAACATATCTTCTGAAACCACCCATAAGAATAATATTCTGACTTTTATCTGGGGAATATCCAACAATGGGTTCCATTGCATGAATAATTGACCCGGATCCCAAAAACAATAAAGCTTTAGAATAGGCATGAGTGATCAAATGGAATAAAGCAGCTCGATAAGAACCTATACCGAGAGCTAACATCATATAACCCAATTGAGACATTGTAGAATAAGCTAAACTTCTTTTAATGTCTCTTTGAGCAAGAGCTAAAGTAGCTCCTAATAGTACTGTTATTATGCCTATTAAAGAAATTAGATTCATTATGGAAGGTATGACTATAAAAAGAGGAAGAAATCGAGCTACAAGAAAAATTCCCGCCGCTACCATAGTAGCGGCGTGGATAAGAGCCGAAATAGGAGTAGGCCCCTCCATGGCATCGGGTAACCATACATGAAGGGGGAATTGCGCAGATTTAGCAATTGCACCGACGAATAATAAAAAGGCACACATAGTAGCAAAGAAAAAATTAACATCATTATTACGGATCAAGTTATTAACTATTTCGAACAAATCCCGAAACTCTAGACTCCCCGTTATCCAATAAAAACCTAAAATTCCTAATAATAAACCAAAATCCCCTACACGATTAGTTACAAAAGCTTTTTGGCAAGCACTTGCTGCAATAGGTCGTGTAAACCAAAAACCTATTAATAAATAGGAACACATTCCTACTAATTCCCAAAAAATATAAATTTGTATCAAATTGGAACTAGTAACTAATCCCAACATGGAAGTATTAAAAAAACTCATATAAGCAAAAAATCTCAAATATCCTTGATCGTGAAACATATAATTGTCACTATAAATAAGAACCATGATACCAACAGTAGAAATTAGTATTGACATAATAGAAGTCAGTGGATCGATCAAGTGTCCAAACTCTAAGGAAAAATCATTATTAATGGTCCAAGACCATAGATATTGATGGATAATACTTCCATTCATTTGCTGAATAGACAGACTAGCCGAGATCACTATAATTATGCTTAAGGGTAAAACACTAATAAAAGCCCACATACGTCGACTTTTTTTTGTTGCCGTAGGAACAAGAAGAAGTCCAAAAGCTATTGACGTAGTAACTGAAAGTGGAAGAAGAGGTATTATCCATGCATATTGATATATATGTTCCATAAAAAAAAAAAAAAAGAAATTGTAATTTTCATTATTATTATTTTTTTAATTTCAGCGTTTCCAATTCACCTATTTTTCTCTTTTTCGAAAAGAAAAATTAATAAAAAAAAAAAATTTTCGTTTTTTATATCTCTTTTGGAAAAATATTTTAAAACCAAAATTGGTTGATCAAACAATATGACTAAATAGCTAAGTAAAGTTTATTATCTATTATCTAGTTATTAACTAAAAAAGTTATTTAGTAAACTATAGAATATTACAGAATATGAGATTTTCATCATTCCACTACTACAGTATATCATACTCGAGCAATTTAGATAAAATATTCGATTCAAATATTAAAATATTAGGTTATAGTGTCTATCAAAAATTCGACTCAATTAAAGAAAGGATAATACAGTTATTCTAATTAATTGATTTGTAATAATTATATTATAATTATATTATAACCTATTAGGGAACTGATCAATTGGATTCTGATAAGAAAAGCTTATGTTTATTCAGAATCCAATTATAGCTATTCCCTCGTGTACAAAGAACTAGAAATATTAATTTTCATTTTTTATTTATTAATATTTCATTTTTAAATTAAAAATTAAAGTAATAAAATTTAAAATAAAAAGTGAAAAGGGTTTTATATATTTGTATGTTTTGAAAAAATTATTTATTATTAATATAATTTTTTATTATTAATATACATAATATACATATAATTTGATTATAATTTATACATATTTAAATATGTATAAATTTATAGTATGTAAAATAGCTAAAGATCTATTCTATATTGAAATTGAATAATACATGTCTTTCACATACAACGATAAAAATAAGTTTTGAATGGCGGTTCCAAAAAAACGCACTTCTATGTCAAAAAAACGCATTCGTAAAAATATTTGGAAGAAGAAAGGATATGTAATTGTGGAAAAAGTGCTTTCTTTAGCTAAATCTGTTTCCACCGGATATTCAAAAAGTTTTTTTGTACGGCAAATAAGTAAAAAATCCTTGGAATAAAATAAGGAAAAAAATAATTTGAATCGACATACCAAGAAAATGAATTCCCTTTTATTCGCTTTTTTAGAACTAGCGAATGCGATATGTGGAAAAAGAATTTTTTGTCTATTAGATTCTCAGTGTATTATGTACATTATTACTATATTTCTCTATCAATTTAGTTTTCAGAATAGAAAACTAAATTGATAGAGAAATATAGTTCTTTCATTATATGCTTAGCCAAAAGGAAAACCAACTAATTTATGATACGATTTAATAAATTAAATCGTATCATAAATTATGGACACAACAAATAATATTAATACTTAATTAGAAATTAGAATTATATTCTGAGACTTTAATTATGAGACTAAGTTATGAGACTAAGGTATTGAAATAATTAAAAAAATTCCTTGAATTTACTGATGAAATTTTAATACATATGAATTCCTAGTTATTTGGTTTTGGTTTTTGAAAAAATCCATTTTTTTTTTCAATGATTCATTTATACATTTATATTAGTTTTTTTAGTTATTTCTTATTTTTTAGTTATTTCTTATTTCATTTATGGATTGAAAAAAAAAAGAAAGAGAAGAATTTTGAGTTATAGAACTCAATTGATAAGAAAACTATCGAGTTCTAGCTGTTCCAGGAGAACTGAGTTTCTAGTATGTAAAAAGGGATTGTTAAAATTGAACCTACGGTGGTGATAGTGAACAAAAGATTATTGAACATTAAAATATGAATTTGTTTAATTATAATTTTTTTTATTAAGCAAATAATAAGTCTTTATTGATCGATTCCAATGTTTCCTAAACAATATTGAATCGTCGAATCTCGACGATTCGTTATGAGTTAACTATTATTAATTATATTATTTAATTTTTCATTTTTATTTTCAGTGGGCCGCCATGGTGAAATCGGTAGACACGCTGCTCTTAGGAAGCAGTGCTAGAGCATCTCGGTTCGAGTCCGAGTGGCGGCATCCTATAAAAGAAAAGAAGCGTCTCCTATCCTATAATGTATTTAATTCCCCAATTTCCATTCTATAACAGGGCTTAACTTATGATATTTGTGACTTTAGAACATATATTAACTCATATATCTTTTTCGATTATTTCAATTGTCATTATGATTTATTTAATGAACTTATTAATCCGCGAAATCATAGGATTACGTGATTCATCGGAAAAGGGTATGATAGTCGCCTTTTTCTCTATAACAGGATTATTAATTATTCGTTGGGTTTATTCGGGACATTTCCCATTAAGTAATTTATACGAGTCATTAATCTTCCTTTCGTGGGGTTTTTCCATTATTCATATGATTCCTAAGATCGGAAATCTTAAAAATGATTTAAGCACAATAACCGGGACAAGTGCTATTTTTACTCAGGGTTTCGCCACTTGGGGTCTTTCAATCGAAATACATCAATCCGCAATATTGGTACCTGCTCTACAATCTCAGTGGTTAATGATGCACGTAAGTATGATGTTATTGAGCTACGCAGCTCTTTTATGCGGATCACTATTATCAATTGCTTTTTTAGTCATTACATTTCGAAAAAGGGTCGATCTTTTTGATAAAAGAAATAATTTCTTAATTAAGCTGTTTTTTTTTGATGAGATAAAATACTTGAATACAAAAAGAAGTTTTTTTAAAAACACTTCTTTTCTTTTATTTCGAAATTATTACAAATATCAACTGACTCAGCGTTTGGATTATTGGAGTTCTCGTGTTATTAGTTTAGGGTTTAGCTTTTTAACCGTAGGAATTCTTTCTGGAGCAGTATGGGCTAATGAGGCATGGGGCTCTTATTGGAATTGGGACCCAAAAGAGACTTGGGCATTTATTACTTGGACCATATTCGCTATTTATTTACATACTAGAACAAATCAAAGTTTACAAGATATGAATTCGGCACTTGTGGCTTCTATAGGATTTCTTATAATTTGGATATGCTATTTTGGGGTCAATCTATTAGGAATAGGTCTACACAGTTATGGGTCATTCAATTAGATGTTAATGTGAATGAACCACACGAAAAATACATAAGAGCATCGTCTTATATATAAGACGGATTTGTGTAAGTTTTTGAGAATCGTTTGACTTCATGAAGTCAAACGATTCTCAAAAACTCGAGACACATCTCATTACAATTATAAATGATTTTTTTTTTTTACATTGAAATTTACATTGTAAAGCGAACGATAAATTAAATCTTAAGATCGCGGAATTATAAGACTTTTTGTATCATTAATGAAAACTATTTCTATTTCTTTAATTTCTATTTATAATAGAAATTAGATAAGATAGCCTGTACCTTGTCAACTGATAACAAGAGAACAAAATCAGGATAAATACCAATTCCTATTATGGGTAGAAAGATACAGATTAAAACAAATAGTTCTCGCGGACCGGAGTCCCTAAAATTAGAGTTTGGAAGATTAAATAACTTGTATCCATAGAACATCTGACGTAACATAGATAATAAATAAATAGGGGTTAATATCATTCCAATTGCCATTGAAAAAGTAATTAATATTTTTGACATTAAAAAATATTTTGAGCTGGTAATTAGTCCAAAAAATACTACTAATTCAGCAACAAAACCGCTCATTCCCGGCAACGCAAGAGAAGCCATCGAGAAACTACTAAACATAGTAAATACTTTTGGCATTGGAATAGATATCCCCCCCATTTCGTCGAGATAAACAAGACGTATTCTATCACAACCTGTTCCAGCCAAGAAAAAAAGTGCAGCACCAATAAATCCATGGGAAAGTATTTGTAAAATGGCTCCGTTTAGTCCCATGTTGGTTATAGAACCAATTCCTATAATTAGGAAACCCATATGAGAAACAGATGAATAGGCTATTCTTTTTTTTAAATTGCGCTGACCGAAAGAGGTTGAAGCTGCATAGATTATTTGCATCGTTCCAACTATTACTAACCAAGGAGAAAATATAGAATGAGCGCGGGGTAATAATTCCATATTAACCCGAATTAATCCGTATGCTCCCATTTTTAATAAGATTCCGGCTAGAAGCATACATGTACTGTAATGTGCTTCTCCATGAGTATCCGGTAACCATGTATGTAGGGGTATAATCGGCGATTTGACAGCATAAACAATAAGGAAGCCAATATATAATATTATTTCCAATATCGCGGGATATGATTGATTAGCCAACCTTTCAAAATCTAATGTCGGATCATTAGAACCATATAAACCCATACCTAGAACTCCTATTAAAAGAAAAATCGAACCCCCCGCAGTGTACAAAATAAACTTTGTAGCCGAGTACAGACGTTTCCTTCCTCCCCACATGGATAAAAGTAAGTAAACGGGAATTAATTCTAACTCCCACATAATGAAAAAAAGTAAAAGATCTCGAGATGAAAATGATCCTATTTGACCGCTGTACATTGCTAACATCAGGAAATAGAACAATCGCGAATTTCGAGTAATTGGCCAAGCTGCTAAAGTCGCTAAAGTAGTGATAAATCCTGTCAGTAAAATGGGTCCTACGGAAAGTCCATCAATTCCCAGTCTCCAGTGAAGATCAAAAATATTTATCCATTTCAAATCCTCTTCTAATTGAATTAGTGGATCGTCCAATTGGAAATTATAACAGAATACATAGGTCGTTAGAAGTAGTTCAAGTAAGCATATACATATAGTATACCAGCGAAAAACCTTATTTCCCCGATGAGGGAGAAAAAAAATGGAAGAACCTACGAATATTGGCAAAACAACAAGTATTGTTAACCAAGGAAAATAACTCGTGATAAAGACAAGATACGCTTTGACCATAAAAGCCCGTGCTCGGAATAATAGATATTTTCTCGAGTACGGGCTTTTGTCCGTAAAGAGGAATCAAATGATTCAATTGGATTTTTTGTAACGTATCAATCAATAAGATAGACCCATGCTTCGAGTTGTTTCATGCCATAAATAAACGCGTACACTCAAAAAATCTGTTGGGCAAGCGGATTCACATCTTTTACAACCTACACAATCTTCAGTTCTCGGTGCCGAAGCAATTTGTTTAGCTTTACATCCGTCCCAAGGTATCATTTCCAATACATCCGTAGGGCAGGCTCGTACACATTGAGTACATCCTATACATGTATCATAAATTTTTACTGAATGTGACATTGAGTTTTTTCTGTTTTGAACATAAAAATTTTTCGATCTGGTATGAAAAATTCAGTAGTAAATGAATTATCTATTTTTATATATTTTTTATATTGTAGATACCAAACGAATCGATAATTTATCAAATTTTTTAAGAATCAAAAAATATTTCTAAATCTGTTCATGAGAAAATACCAAGAAACTTTGATTTCTATTTCAATAACCCCAGTTATACGAAATGAGTTTCGCGTGCCAACGAAAATTGGCCAACAATGCAATATTATACTATAAAATTATATACTATAAAAATTACAAATTAACATTAATTATAAACATTAATTATATTAAAATTTGCAATTTTAATAAATAAAAATTAACAATCTTATTATAATTAACTATGATTTATATTAAAATAATAAAAAACTTAAAATATGGGTATATATCATACAGTCATACATATAATAGCTATATGTATAGCTATATACTATACATAAAAAACACATATATCTAATATATATATATAATAGACATAAAATAGGATATATATTTATTTACATAATGAATAATTTCGACTAATTATTCAACAAATTCGATTGATTGATACGAGTTGATTTTCTGTTATGATGGATGGACGAAACAATTGCGAGCCCAATGGCCGCTTCGGCGGCTGCAATAGCTATGATAAAAATGGAAAAAATGTCTCCCTTTAATTGGCGACTATCAAAAAAATCCGAAAATGTTACAAGATTGATATTAACCGAATTTAGTATAAGTTCAAGACACATAAGTGCTCTAACCATGTTTCGACTTGTGATTAATCCATAGATACCGATAGAAAATAAATAGACACTTAAAAAAAGTACATGTTCGAACATCATTGACTAACTCCTTATCAATCACTATTCTTTTTACTATGAGCAACAATTCGACTGAATTGTATTGACTTGAATAGAACAATTAGAGAACAAAGGTATTGGCAATAGATTTAACTAAAAACTTTAAACCTTTCTATATTCTTAGTTGATTTAACTAATTAACTAAAAAATTCTTTCTATTCTAATAATTTTGTTTTCATTTTTTCTTGAATTAGAAGTTCCGAGTATTTTTTATTGACGAGCCATAGTAATTGCACCTATTAAGGAAACTAAAAGAATTATAGAGATAAATTCAAACGGAAGATAAAAATCCGTTGCTAAATGAATTCCAATTTGTTGAACGTTACTTATTAGGTCCTGTTCTAGAATCTGGTTTGATCTTGTAGTCCAAAGAATTCCGTACCATGACGTATCCAGGATAGTAGTAATTAGTGAGAAAAGAATACTTGTACAAACCAATGAGGTGACCCCATCCCCAATCGTCCAAAGGCGGGAATCGTTGGAATATTCTGAACTATTCATGAACATTACAGCAAATATTATTAAGACATTTATAGCTCCCACATAAATAAGGAGTTGTGCAGAAGCTACAAAATAGGAATTTGATAGAATATAGAATAAGGATATACAAACAAGAACCAATCCCAATGAAAAAGCAGAATAAATTGGATTGGTAAATAATACTACCCCGAGACCCCCTAATATAAGAATTGATCCCAGAAATACTACAAGAATATCGTGTATTGGTCCAGGTAAATCCATTATGTATAAAATAAGAAATAACGAAGTAGAAAGATTTCATGACCTTACTGAATAGTCCAGGGAGAAAGGATCTTTTTATTGTATAAAATACCTTACTAAAATGAATTAAATTAAGATTAAATGTTAGTTATAGATTAATTATAGATTAATGTGGATAAGGGTATTTAAAGTTATTAGCCAAATCCTACTTTAGTAACTTTAGTATTTATATTCCGAAATATAAAGAGTAGGTGGAATTTGATATTTCAAAATCATTGCGAAATAATATATTCTATTATAACTTTAAATCAAACAGCGATTCTCAACGAGTAATAAATAAATAATTATTAGTTTTTTTATATTATTAGTTATATTATATATTATTGATATACAATATCTATATAGTATTCTATATAGTATTAAGTACTGACTAACCAAAATGAAAAAGCTTGCATTCCTTCTGTCAAAATCTTAATAATTGGTAATCGTTCTTGAATCAAGGAATTTTTCCTTATCCTTCTCTATGCTGATTTGATTCGAATTCATAACAGTTTGAATTGTGTAATCGCCAATTACTGACATTGGTAACCGGCCCAAAGCAATTTGGTTATAATTCAATTCGTGACGATCATAAGTAGAAAGTTCATAGTCTTCCGTCATTGATAAACAATTTGTTGGACAATATTCGACACAGTTACCACAAAAAATACAGACACCAAAATCAATACTATAATTAAGTAATTGTTTCTTTTTAATATCCTTTTCAAATCTCCAATCAACAACAGGTAGATCTATGGGGCATACACGAACGCATACTTCACAAGAAATACATTTATCAAATTCAAAGTGAATTCGACCCCGAAAACGCTCTGATGTGATCGATTTTTCATAAGGATATTGAATAGTTACAGGTAAACGATTTGTGTGTGATAAGGTAATTATGAAACTTTGTCCAATGTACCTTGCGGCTCGTATTGTTTGTTGACCATAATTCATGAACCCAGTCACCATAGGAAACATATTGTAGATATCTATAAAGAAATTTATGTTTATTTCTCTTGTTTGAAAGAATAGAATATTATTATCATATTTGATATTTATAGTGAAACAAGTTGGGAAGAAGTTGTCAATAATAGATTACCCAGAGAAATGGGTAAAAGAAATTTCCACCCAAGGTTTAATAGCTGGTCCATTCTCATCCTAGGTAAAGTCCATCTTGTTGTTATAGAGATGAACAGAAACAAATAAGCTTTAGCTAATGTAATAAAGATACCAATTGTCATTCCAAAGACTCCAGCTATTTTATTTGTTGTGAAAAGCCCAGAAATGGATATGTGCGGAATAAAAAAATTCCATCCACCTAAATAAAGAACGGTTACAAATAATGAAGAAACCAATAGATTTAGATAAGAAGCAACATAAAATAAACCATATTTGATACCTGAGTATTCAGTTTGATAACCTGCTACTAATTCTTCCTCTGCTTCTGGTAAATCAAAGGGTAATCTCTCACATTCTGCTAGAGAAGAAATTAGAAAAACAATAAACCCTATAGGTTGACGCCAAAGATTCCATCCCCAAATACCATATTTGGACTGTGCCTCAACTATATCAACTGTACTTAAACTGTTAGATAATTCTAGTCGATAATAACATCACTGTTCCTATCGCTATTCCAAAACCGTACATGAAACTTCAGTTTCATACGGCTCCTCTATGGCCACAAAAAATGGAAGGACCGGTTGAGTATTATTAATATTCTTGGAGGATTAAGTAGAATAAAAATACATTGGGGAGTCCAAAATTAGACCAACGAAATTCTGTCTGCTAGACTAACAAAAAGGAGCGCTTCCGAATTGATCTCATTCCTTATAATAAAAAAATCTCTACTCGGTAATAACTTAATTCTTCCATAAAATACTGATTATATCAATAAATATATATAAAGAATTCAGCACTATATAACTCATATATAATAAGAATTACATTTGTATAAGTGTAAAGTAAATAGGGGAAAAATCCATAAAGATTTTTTTCCCATTCTATTTTTTTTTTCTCCTGTTCTTAATTTCTCAAAAGAGTGTACTCTGAAAAATGGATACATATAATATAAGGATTAATTCGTTCTTGATAGTCATTTATTTAATCAGTGAATAGGAGCATACTCTAGACCGGAATCGTTGGGAACTACTGCTCAATCATTTCTACTAACTTAAAACCCCTATTATGATTCGTTTTATGTAGAAATACCTATTTTTTGATACCTTACATTATCTCCATTACTAAATCCTTTATGTACCTTGGTATTCCTAACAGTTCACTGATATTTTTGATTGATCCCAAATCAATATGGTAATACATACAATACAGTAATAGTCATACAATTGATCTTTTGAACCCGCTTCAAGATTATGATAACCCATCAAAGAATCTTGGGATAAAGAGTTTACCTTGTATATAGGGAATGAGATTATATATCCTTACTACAAATTTATAAGTTGTTGTTTTGTTTCACTCATATAACTATCGGGTTTAATTCATCGACCTGAATGGAATAAAAAAAAAATGAGGATATCCATTCAATACATTTGCTCCCCTCTTTTTATGCATTTCTAGGATAGGAGGAGTAAAGTTTCATATTCTAACGAATCACACGTAGAGAAATTGACAACACACATAAAGTTAATGGTATTTCATAACTAATAGATTGAGCAGCAGCTCGTAGACCACCCAAAAAAGAATATTTATTATTCGACCCATATCCTGATATAAGAAGCCCAATGGGAGCAACGCTTGAAATTGAGATGCATAAGGAAACACCTATACTGAGATCGGCTAAAACAAGTCGATACCCAAAAGGAATTACTAAATAACTTAGTAGAATTGATATAACCGCTATAGACGGTCCAATACTAAACAAACGAATATCTCCTCTAGATGGAAGGAGGTCCTCTTTAAAAAGTAGTTTAGTCCCATCCGCTAAGGCTTGAAGAATTCCCAATGGACCGGCATATTCAGGCCCAATACGTTGTTGTATCGCTGCAGATATTTCTCTTTCTAACCATACAATTACTAGTACACCTATTGTGATTCCCAGTATAAGGGTCAAACTAGGGGCAAACAACCAGATAAGTCTATAGACTTCTTTTAAGGATTCCGATTTAGAAAACGAATTGATAGCTTGTACCTCTGTCGTGCCAATTATCATTTCAACGATCAACTTCTCCCATAATGATATCTATACTACCTAGTATCGTCATAATATCGGCCAATTTCATTCTTTTAATTAGCTGAGGGAGAATTTGCAAATTGATGAAACCGGGTGGACGAATTTTCCATCTCCAGGGGAAACCACTATTATTTCCTATCAAATAAATTCCCAATTCACCTTTTGGGGCTTCTACTCTTACATAAAGTTCTTGTTTCGACAATTCAAAATGAGGCGAAGGTTTTTTGCTAATGAATCTATATTCAAAATCATTCCATTCGGCATTATTTGCTCTATCAAAGCGCCGAACTTCTAAATTCTCATAGGGCCCCCCCGGAATTCCCTCTAGAGCCTGTTGAATAATTTTTATGGATTCTCTCATTTCGCCGATTCGTACTAAATAACGAGCTAATGAATCTCCTTCCCTTTGCCACTGAACTTCCCAATCGAATTCATTGTAACATTCATAATGATCAACTTTACGAAGATCCCATTCGATCCCGGAAGCTCGTAACATTGGCCCGGATAAACCCCAATTTATTGCTTCCTCTCCGTCAATAATGCCCACTCCCTCAACCCGTTCCAAGAAAATAGGATTCCTCGTAATAAGTTTTTCATATTCAACAACCTCCGATAAAAAATAATCGCAGAAATCCAAGCATTTATCTAGCCAGCCATGAGGTAGATCAGCAGCTACTCCTCCGATACGGAAATAATTATGCATCATTCGCATACCTGTGGCAGCTTCGAATAGATCATATAGCAATTCTCTCTCTCTGAATATATAGAAAAAGGGCGTTTGCGCACCGATATCCGCCATGAAAGGTCCAAGCCATAACAAATGAGAAGCTATACGACTTAGCTCCAGCATAATTACTCTGATATAACTGGCTCTTTGAGGTACTTGAACATTTCCTAATTGTTCTGGTGCGTTTACTGTTATTGCCTCCGTAAACATAGTAGCTAAATAATCCCAACGTGTTACATAAGGCAGATATTGTATAATTGTTCGGTTTTCCGCTATTTTTTCCATCCCTCTGTGTAAATAGCCCAATATGGGTTCACAGTCAATAACGTCTTCACCGTCGAGAGTAACGATCAGTCGAAGAACACCGTGCATCGATGGGTGGTGAGGGCCCATATTGACTATCATGAGGTCTTTTCTTGTGGACGGTATAGTCATATCTTTTCTTCCCTAATTCATTATTCCATGAATTTATCAAAACGAGGTTTCATCAAAATGACAAATCTAATAACTAAATAAATTCAAACGAATCGTTAAATTGAAATTAACGAGTTTTTGGCTCCCGAATATTCAATTGACTTATTAATTTCTTATAACGTACTCTGTTTTTCTTTGACAAATAAGCCAGCAACCGTTGACGTTTTCCCAGAATTCTTCGCAAACCTCTTTGCGATAAAAAATCCTTTTTGTGCAATTCCAAATGCGAAGTAAGTCTACGTATCTTATTGGTGAAACTGAATACTTGAAATTCAACAGATCCCTTTGTTTCTTCTGTTTCTTCTTGTGCAATAACTGAAATGAATGAATTTTTGACCATAAATTCTTCTCTTTTTTTTTTTATTTATTTATCTTTATTTATAATTGAATTTTACCGATCAGGAAAAATAAAAAAAAAATTTATTATATTATTATTATGTCAGTCGTTGGTATACATAAAAGTTTATATTTATCCATATACAACATTTTTTTCTATCCAAATTGGATTTGGATAGAAAAAAATATAATACATTTCCACATTTACTAAAGATAAAAATTTTTTATATCTAATTTAATAGGATTCTGACTCCTTTTTTTCTTACTAGATTTAATTCAATTAATATGCCCTTAAATAAAATATCATGTATCAGAATGTAAGAAAAGGCATGCGTACATATTTCAACATGTATCGAAAATATTATTCAATATACAAGGAATATCCGTATTATTAACTTAACTAAATTCGACTAATTCGGAATCGTGGATACATATGTATCCTTAACATACTGAAACGGCTGCCATTATTAGTATCAAACCAATAGCGATTCATACAAGCTAAATCTTCTAATAGATAATTGGGCCAAAAAAACTGTTTGAATTTAATAAATATGTTTGCGTCCGTATGAAGATATTTATCTTCATTAATAAATTGTCGACAGTTTTTTATTTTGTTTTCGTTGCAAAATATTAGATTTTTATCCAAAGCATTCCGAGAATTGAGAGAAATTAGAGTTCTTAATTCTCTGCGACGTCTAGGAGATAGAATATTTTCTGGAACAGGAAAATCATAATGATTTTTTTCTATATTCACAAGTGTAGCGCTATGTTGTACAACGGATCTGCCGAAATTCTTCTTCTCATTAAGATATATTTGTTTTTTGTATTTTCTATTAGTTTTGCTTTGATCTTTATTCGTATCGACCAATGAAATACTTATCGTTTGATATATAAAAAAATGTCCATCCTTTTTTCTAGATAGACGAATCGGTTCGATAACAAATATTCCCCTTTTTATCAATTCTTTAATAGTAAAATCCTTCTTTATCGGCATTATATCCAAACGCATCTCCCCTCTTTTAATCGAAGATATAGAAATTTCCCTCGGATCCATCAGTCTAAGTAGGAGACAATATACCTTGATATTCTCGATCATTGTTTTATTCAGAGGGTCTCCCCATCTTAATTGAAAAAGGGAATATTTGCTCAGGAATAAATTGAGTTCTGCTTCCTTGTTGCTCTTTAATTTTTTTTTTTTTATATACCTTTTAATGTTTGATTGCGAAGAATCTTCTTGAACATATTCTTTTGTATTTTCTTGTCGTAGATCTGATCCAAGGCCTCTTTTGTCTTGTTGTTCATTTTTTTCTTGGTTATTATTTTTAAATTCAAGATATTTTTCTTGATTATATAATATACAACTAAAATTTTCATTTATATAAGAATCGAAAAGAAGTAATTGTATTGGTATAATCCATGGTTTAATCTTATATGTATCAAATAATATCACAAGTTCTGGGAGGAACCAAGATTTTAGATATGATATGGTCCGATTACGATATAACTTTTCATGATTCATTCCCATCCAATCAAAAAGTTTTTTTTTTTTATTAGATAGGTTGATTTCTTTATAAGTTTGATACTTCTTAATTCCAGTCTTAGTATTTTGATAACTCTTGATATTATCAATCTTGGCGCCGATACGCACATTCGCCAAAGTATCAGTATCACTATTGATATTTTTTTTAAGGCAAAACTTAAGAATTCTATAATCAAAATATTTTCTATCCAGATTTTTGTCCGTACCAATAATATGTTTCGTCCCTAGATAATTTCTAATGGCTGTACTTACCAATATATAAAATGAGTTGGATTTCGATGTATTGAAATTGTATGGAATTTCTTTGTTCCCCTTTACCTGTAATGTCGATCCAGAAATATAGGAATCTTCGTTATCCCCACAATTCATATATTTTTGTAATAAAAGATCATACTCGTAGTGTTTTTTTTCTTTTTTTTTCGTCACTAAAAACGATTCTTTTTTCACGTAATTAATTAATTGGTCTTTTTCCTTTTTATATAAATCCAATTTCATAGGTTCTTGATTTTGAATGGTACGATGTTGATTGATTCTATTTCGCCATTTTTTTGGTACTAATCGAGACCATTTGGTCTGTGATAGGTTATATTGAGAATGGCCTTTTAACCAGTTTTTCCATTCATTGATTTCGGACTTTTTTATTTTCTTATGCCTTGATACGTAATCAAATATTCCTCTTGTTATATAATAATCCTTTATTTTTTCTCTAAGATAATGATGGGTTCCATGATCTTGAAGTACAGATTTCAAGTGATACTTGTTTAATAAGTGGGTTTGTGATAATTTATAAAATACATATGTTTGTGACAGGAAAGATAAGTCATAATAATAATTAAAAAAATTATTGAAATTTTTATTAGTGTTCGAAAAGGCATTTTTGATAGTTGAAATAAAGTTCATTGTATTTTTATTTGTTTCATCAATTTCTTCTTGGTTTGTTTCATCGTTGTAAATGAGTTTTTTGATTATTTTTTTGATTTTTTTTGTTGATTCAAAGAAAAGTTGTACATGGGTCCTGGGAATGTTAATGGTACACAGCACGATATCCATGTATACTTTTTCAATGAGAGATTTCAAAAAATAATGTAATTTACGTATTAATCGGGTATTGTTTTTTTTGATTATCCGCCAAATATATTTTTGTGATTCCAATCTTTTATCATCATAAGTTATAATTTTTTTTTTCTTTTCTTTTGTGATTCCTTTTATTTGATTTCTGATTGTAATTATCCTATCAGAAAGGTCTTTCATTTTTTTTTCTATGAGTGAATAATTTGTCCAATTCATAGATCGAATTAGAGTGGTTGATTCGTGATGAATTTTCTTATTTTTTTTAGAATCTTTTTCATTTTCATTTGATTCATATACTTTTACTTTCCTCAACTCAAATAAGAAAACGGGATTCAC